AACCTACGCTTGATGAAGGTGAAGTTTGGAGATATAACAATCCCTTCTGTCGTGTATCCTTCGATTGATGAAACCTCAAATGCTTCAATTATAGATTTTAGTATTGAGCGAAAGGTTACACCTATGGATTCCGTATTCCAATTACAGGTCAATCCTACTCTACTAGTACCAATAGGTAACATATGAGTACAAATAGGTAGCATAGGGGAAAAAGCACTACACCTAGGAATCAACAAGACAAAAACTTTGTGAAAAATTACCCTTTTCCTTATAGTTCGCGGGGTTAATTAAAATGGTTGGGACAACAAACATCCATCTCGTTCGTACTTTGGATACCCATATAACCATCAAAGATCGTTGAAGTGACTACTTCCTGTAAATAGAAAGTGTTGAGAACAAAGAAATTATTGGAGTTACGATTTTCATCTACCACTAATCTAATTGGTGCTAAGAAAGAAGCTCTTTTGGGAAGGATAGCTAGAGATTTCTTGTAAAAATGCCAGCCCTTTTCAGTTCATAATGAGAGTAGTTCTCTTATTATTTTACATTTTAGGAATTCGAATGATTATTTCCTTGAGTACTATGTACAACGGGGAGGAGCCGTATGAGAAAAGAATCTCATGTACGGTTTTGCAACGGAGATTTTTTGAATCAAATGAACGACCGTAACGGATGTTGGCTCAATCCGAAGGAAATTATGCGGAAGCCTTACAGAATTATTATGAAGCTATGCGACCAGAGATTGATCCCTGTGATCGAAGTTATATACTTTATAACATAGGCCTCATACACACAAGCAATGGAGAGCATACAAAAGCTTTGGAATATTATTTCCGGGCACTAGAACGAAACCCATTTTTACCACAAGCTTTTAATAATATGGCCGTGATCTGTCATTACGTGCGACTATCCCCACTATAGAAAAAGAAAAGAAAAAAGATTGAATTAACTAGTAAATACTAGAAAAAAAAAAGACTTTCTACATAAGAATCGACAAAAACAACGATTTTTATCAGCTGTAGTAAAGAAGGACATTTTACGAGAACCAAAATAGAAAGACAAGAAGTACGTCCTATAGTCTATACTCTATGGATAAAAAATTGGATGGAAAAAGCACCGTAAAGATCAATTAGTGAATTATTAGGTCGACACAACTAAAATGAAAAACTGCTTACTGATGATATACGATAAAAAAACTTAGGAATCCACTTATGTAATAGAGTTTGATCCACTAAGCTAAGACTAAGGTATTGAGCAGCGGTGTAGTATCAGATCCCAAAGATGGTAAGTTCTTTTCCTTTTTTTTTGTTATAAGAAAAAGTCTTTTTCAAGAATTCTATATAAACATGATTATATGAAACCGAGATAGTTACCTTTCCAAAATTTGAAAGATGAAAATATAGATAGAGGTTATCTATACTTCATTCTTCTGGTTTGGAGGTGGGAGAAAAGATCAAACTGATTAGTGATCCAAATTAGGGTTTGAAACTTATCTATATGTAAATTTCTTTCTTCTGGTTAAACCAAGGAAAAATTATATGGATTTCTTTTTCTGAGAATATGAGAAATTGAATTCCGTTAGCATCGGGGTCAATTAAGCTAGGATAGAAAACGAATCTAATTTCTGAGCCGTATGAGGCAGGAAACCCTCAAGTACGGTTCTAAGGAGAGGAACTACCTATTCCGACCGGGGGGAAGAGGCTATTCTACAAGGTGATTCGGAAATTGCAGAGGCTTGGTTCGACCAAGCTGCTGAGTATTGGAAACAAGCTATAGCGCTTACTCCAAGTAATTATATTGAAGCACATAATTGGTTGAAAATAACGAGGCGCTTCGAATTTGAATAAGATCATTTTCCTTTTTAATTCCTAAAATGGTTTTTTTTGGTTGTTGATTCATTAATTTAATAAAAAAGATCATTCCTATCTAAAATAGAATCAAGAATTTCATTATATCCCTTGCTCCGACATTCCATTCTATTTTTTAGTTATATGGTATTTCATAGGAATAAATAGTAAAGATGTAGATGTATAGATAACTAGACCTTCAAACAAGAATACACTAGACTAGTTTATGTAATAAATTTTTTGTCTTATACCATATTGCAAATAAAAAAGTGGATATAAGGTCCCTTTGGCACCTGTATTATTATGTCATAATAGATCCAAATACTTGCCTCGGATCAATATCATAATTGTTCAAGTGAATAACTAAAAAAAAAATGGATGGATGATAGATAGTAAAGAAAAAGATTAATAAAAAAAATATATCTATCTTTCTGAAGTTCACTAAAAACTTGACTGTTGGCGGGTTTCTTTGTATGTGTTGTCCGGAAAGAGGAGGACTTAATGATTATTCGTTCGCCGGAACCAGAAGTGAAAATTGTTGTGGATAGGGACCCTGTAAAAACGTCTTTCGAAGAATGGGCCAGACCCGGCCATTTCTCAAGAACAATAGCCAAAGGCCCTGAAATTACCACTTGGATCTGGAACCTACATGC